ACAAAGAAACTGATAATACCAATACCATTAGTAATTCCATCAATTATTCGTCTATCAAAAAAATGTGTTAATTCAGCTAATCCTCTTATACCTTTAGTGAAAGATATTGCATAAAAACCATCTATATAACCACGATTATATGACCAACCATATATCACATTTATTATTTTGTCCCCAAAAATCCTATTCGGGCCCTTTTTAACAACTGAATTAATTAAGCTCCAATTTTGTAAAGATGAATAAACAGGCTTATAGAAAATGGACGCTATAAGTATTCCAAAAGAAGCTATACTGACTGAAAAAATTGCATTTATAAAAAATTCATACCAATCCACGGAATTGGTCAAATTTTTATGTAAAGGGTTTATAGACGTGGTTAACCATTTAGATAATAGATTAAAATACTCTCCTTCTTGAAGGAAAGGAATTCCTATGGCTCCAACGAACAAAGTAAATAAGACCAATAAAAGCAAAGAGAATAGCATAGTATTATCCGATTCGTGGGGATATAAAAAATTTTTCTTATTCCAAGTTTCAAAGTGAGTAATAAAGGGTTGGTTTATTTTTTTTAGATTACTACCAATTTGGTATGTCTTTTTCGAAAAAAAAGAATTCCTCTCATTATTATTCATTGTTAATAAAGTTAATAAACTCCATTTTTTTTTACTCGCTTTTGTAACTTCTTTACCCCATAGAGATATTGAATGGAACGAGCTCATTTTTTTACCACTGTAATTTTGAAAATTCATGTTTAAATGCCCTTCAAAAGTAAGTAAATAAATTCGAAACATATAAAATGCAGTTAACCCGGCTGTGGAACAAGCTATTATTGCGAAAATAGGTGAATATAACCAAGTATCATTAAGAATTTCATCTTTGGACCAAAAACAAGCAAGTGGTGGAATACCACAAAGAGAAAGTGTACCTAATAAAAAAGCCGTTTTTGTAATTGGCACATATTTTGTTAAACCGCCCATAAGAACCATATTCTGACTTTTATCTGGAGAATATCCAACGATAGCTTCCATTGAATGAATAATCGATCCGGATCCCAAAAACAATAATGCTTTCGAATAAGCATGAGTAATCAAATGAAATAAAGCAGCTCGATATGAGCCCATGCCTAAAGCTAACATCATATAACCCAATTGAGACATTGTAGAATAGGCTAAACTTCTCTTAATATCTTTTTGAGCAAGAGCTAAAGTAGCTCCTAATAGTACTGTTATTATACTTATTAAAGATATTAGATTCATTATGTAAGGTATAACTATGAAAAGAGGAAGAAGCCGAGCAACAAGAAAAATGCCCGCTGCTACCATCGTAGCAGCATGGATAAGAGCCGAAATAGGGGTAGGCCCCTCCATGGCATCGGGTAACCATACATGAAGAGGGAATTGAGCAGATTTAGCAACCGCACCGGAAAATAATAGAAAAGCACACAAAGTAACAAATAAAAAATTTAAATCATTATTATAACTTAAGTTATTAAATATTTCGAACAAATCCCGAAATTCAAAACTACCTGTTATCCAATAAAGACCCAAAATTCCTAAGAATAAACCAAAATCCCCTATCCGATTAGTTACAAAAGCTTTTTGACAAGCATTTGCCGCAACAGGTCGTGTGAACCAAAAACCTATTAATAGATAAGAACACATTCCAACCAATTCCCAAAAAATATAAATTTGTATTAAATTAGAACTAGTAACCAATCCCAACATGGAAGTATTGAAAAAACTCATATAAGCAAAAAATCTTACATATCCTTGATCATGAGACATATAATTATCACTATAAATAAGAACGATAATTCCAACAGTAGTGATTAATATTAACATAATAGAAGTAAGTGGGTCGATCAAGTGTCCGAACTCTAAAGAAAAATCATTATTGATAGTCCAAGACCATACATATTGATATATGAAATTGCTATTTATTTGCCCAATAGACAGATCAGCCGAAAAAAGCAGAAGTATACTTAATAAAAAAACACTAGGAAAAGCCCACATACGACGAATACTTTTGGTTGCCGTCGGAAAAAGGAGGAGCCCTACTCCTATTAACACAGGAACTGGAAGTGGAACGAAAGGTATGATCCATGCATATGAATATGTATGTTCCATAAAAAATAAAACCCCTTTTTTCTTATTATAATTGTTTCCGATTCACCAGATCTTATTTCTTTTGTAAAGAACACAATAAAAAAATTAAGATATGCAAGACCTCATTTTTATATTTTTAATTATTCTGATTCTTTACCAAATCCGTCAAATATGCAAATTAAGAAGTTACAATTGATCAAATGATATAACCGTTACTAGTGAAAAGTTAATACTTAATTATTAAGATTAAATAAGATCTTTATGCAGATATATAAAATTGAAATTTTTTTTTATAAATAAAAAATTGTACCAAATAAGTGTACTTAATTTTGATATTAATCATAGGAACTACCGAGGTCAATAACTTTACCCATTAATGATTCCGAATAAAAAAC